TGTGTCGAAGACTAGAAAGACGAAGAACCTCTCCTAGAATTGTTCCCCTCATTTTCCCTGCAATTTCTCGCTTACTTATGTCTAGTATCTAGCCGAATTGAATTAATCAAAAACTCTTGATATTGATGTATTTTCGGACATTTTAATTTTCGAATAGTAAGATAGTCGCACCGCCCCAATTTGGATAAAAAAACCAAGAAAGGCGGGGTCAAGTCAAACAGTCTTCTTCACAATCTACATACTAGGATTAGGAATGCGGTAGAAGGACTTCCTGTCATCTCATAGAAAAAGGATAAACAAGCTAAGGTCTTTTTAGCATTTCATTTTTTTCATCGCTAAGGGATAAAATGAGTTTGAGTCTTTTTACGAACTTGATGTTGAAAAATTCGCGAGTCTAGAAATTCATTTCGGACAATTGAACCTTCTCGAACTGCTTCTTTTTAAGAACCAAAAAGATTTGTGCCAAAATAACAGCGGCCAAGAAGAGCAAAAGACCTCGGACACGGAATAGATCTTGAAGTACAATTTCTGCATCTCCTTGACCAAATCCGCCCACATTAGGGTTACTCGTCAACGGTTGATCCAATTTGATAGATTCGCCTTCTGAAACGAGAAGTTCCGGCCCTGGGGGGATAATATCAACCACTAGGCGTCCATCCGATGCATCCGTTATGGTTACTTCGTATCCCCCCTTTTCTTTTCGTATGATTTTACTTACTATACCGGCTGCTGTAGCATTATAAACTGTATTGTTACTCTTGCTCCCGTCGGGATAAATCTGACCTCTTCCCCTGTTTCCGCCGACATATATAGGATATTTTAAGAAGTGACTATCTTTCTTAGTAGCGGGGTCTGGAGAAAGAATAGGAAAGGTGATTTCACTATAGTTCTGACCGGGAACAGGGCCTATGACAAGAATATTTTTTTTATTGGGGCGATAGCTCTGAAAAGACAGATTGCCTACCTTTTCTTTCATATCGGGGGAAATACGATTGGGAGGGGCTAATTCAAACCCCTCCGGTAAAATAAGAACAGCCCCGACATTCAAAGTGCCCTTTTTACCATTAGCAAGAACTTGTTTCAGTTGCATATCATAAGGAATTCGAACAACTGCCTCAAATACAGTATCGGGAAGTACCGCTTGTGGAACCTCAATATCCACAGGCTTATTAGCTAAATGACAATTGGCGCATACAATACGCCCGGTCGCTTCGCGCGGATTTTCATAACCCTGCTGGGCAAAAATGGGATAGGCACTTGAAATAGATGTCCGAGTTAGCATATATAGCATGAGCGATACGGAAATGGATCGAGTAATCCGTTCCTTTAGCCAAGAAAAAGTATTTCTAGTTTGCATGGTTCAACCATTGATACGGAAAATTTCTACAATAAATTGAGTAGGTTACTAATCGAGTTTCCTATCCACGATTCTGCTATTGACTGGAATATTTTTATGGGAATAATATATAGGATCAATCCCCCGGGTTCATCGAAATGGAATAAGTAAGGACGATTTGCAATGCTTTCCTTATGTACAACTACAAAGTAAAAAACATTAGAATTCGATGAATTTCATATTCATAGATCATTTTTCACTTATTGAATGATAAATCACTACAAGTGACGGAGATAGACGATTTAAATAATAGAAAACCCAATATTTAAAAATGCTATCGAGAATGACTGGAAGAATACAAACAAGACAAGATATAATTTGATCATTATGAACAAATCCAAAATCTTTGTAGACAGAGCTAATTAGTAGTTCCCAACCACGGGTCGAATGAAATCCGAGACATAAATCTGCTAATAAAAGAATAGAAAGCGCTTTTGTTGTGTCACTTAAGTTATATAGGAATTCCTGAGTCCACGAGTTAAGAATCCCAAGTTCTTTATTACCCAAAATAGAATAACCACTTAGAATAAGGAAAGAGATGAAATTTGTCGATAAGTACAAAATCGTATGAATATGATCCTCGTTGTGCATCTTGATTAATTGGATTGTTTCGTTCTGGATTCCTATACGAAGGTTTTGGAGAGGTGTTTCCGCGTATTCCTTGATCATTTCGTCCAAGAGGAGAAGTTCGTCTAATTCTATGAATTTTTCGAGAATACTCTTTTCTTCAATCTCGTTCAAAAAAGTTTCAGATTGCGCAGTATTCCACCAATTAGTAACCCAAGATTCTAGACTTTTATTAAATAAGAGAGAAATAGACCGGGGCAAAAAGACTATAGATGCAAGATATAAAAGAGGAGTGAATGCTTTCTTTTTTGCCATTTTTTCATCTATGAATTGTTAATGAACCCTCTCAGTTGTCGACTCTAGGCCCTCTAATATTTCGCTTACACACGAGTTCTATTCCAAGGTATCGAACCGAGGAATCTATTCAATCTTTTTCTTTGTGCGTTAGGCCTTAGTTCTTGAATCGAGAAAGAGTACAGAAATTGACTTAAGAAGCTACTTTGAATTCGAATGAATAAAGAATCCAAAAAATATTCTTTTTCGATATATCAACTCAATTGGGTAAAAGTATCTCCCTTCGAGGCGTACTTGAAAGAACAACTTTAAGGAATGAATATGATTCATATTTTGAGACGAAAGAACTCCCTTTCTATATATTCTAGAAAAATTAGAATATATAGAAAAATTTCACTGCCTCTTAGGAGTCAGGGAGCGAATAATTCAGGGAAGTTTCTGAAGAATCTTGTGATGATCAAAAATGAGCAGCAAACCAAAGAAGGAATTGGCTAGTTATCCTTAATCGTTATAAGGGATCCAATTGTTTGGACAGTAAGGAGCACAAAAACAGATAAATTAAGGCGTGTCGATTGAAAAAAAAAATTTTACATATGATCTATCTGAATCTAAAGTTTCAATTTCACCAAGTCTGGATTTTTCTATTTTGATTTATAGATATTGGACTTAAAATAGAAAATAGAAACTGGGAAAGTTTTTTTCTAAATGGTTGAGTATGCGAGAAATCTATTATTTCAATTTGTTACTTCTTGTTATTATTGAATTGTGTAGATTTACATACCTATAAACCTATAAAAGACCCCAAAACAAAAAGCGTTTTGTTTTCTACTTCTCCCTTATACGCCTACTTTAGCTCGAATCCATGTTCGGAATAAACCTCAGTTTAGTTATGTTATAGAAATTCGTGATAGAAACAGAGGATTCGTGAGTTTTTCCCCTCCTGCTGAGAAATTTTCTCACAGTTCTCAAAAGACTTCAATGGGTACACGCAAGAAAAAGGCCAATTTCGCAGCTTTTTGTTCAATTTCCCACGCAGTCAAATTCTCATCAGTACGAGTCAATGGAAGGGCTCCCTGTCCTCGGATATCCATATAAAGGACACGACGAGCATAAAGACCCTCTTTAACTTCTATTCGGACGGACTGAATATCTTTTATAAGGAATCGGAGAAAGATACGCCGATTTTTCCCGGGAAATCCCCAACGAAAGATACACACGATTCCTTCTTTTCGATCGAATCGATCATAACCACTACCTACATTCCAAGAAATTGTGCACCATAAATAGGAGCTAATAAAAAGACCCGCGATCCCATAGAAAGACATCACAATCCCTTGTGGAAAAAAAACAATTTGCTGAAACGGAAATAAAGATATCCAAGTTCTACCAAGATAACTGGAAGTTCCAACCAACAAGAATCCTAATGAACCTAAAAAAAGGATAACAGTCCAGCAGAAATTACTAGTTTTTCGAGATCCCGTTATAGGTTCTATCCATATATGTTCTGATCGACAACTCATACTTGATCCGGTTTCAGTTTCTTGGAATTAAGAGAATATCCAAAATGAATTTGACTTTAGTCTTTCTGTTTCCGAAGTAACTCTCATCAACTAGCACTAGTTTGATAGGAACTTTTAAGAGTAATTCATTAAGGAATAATTCATTAAATTGATTAGATCTAAACTAATAACATATCCTTCGTACGACCCCACTAAAGAAAGATATCCACATACTCCATTTCCCCATATATCGTGGTTCTGCAGATATAAGAGTTTTTCGACGGAAGCTGCTTATACCACCTTTCACTAATACCGGCGTTATTATAGAAGTCTAAAACCAAACGAATGAGATTTTATCCCATCGGTTCTAAACAATCTTATTTTTTTGAACATAAAGAAATAAAGACGCCATTGTGATTGCCGGAAATACTAGGCCTACTAAAGGTACCAAAACAGAGGGAAAGTTAAGAATTGTCATAGAATGTGTACCTCGATTTACTATTTGTACCTCTTATTATTATTTCATCGATATTCTATTATACTAAAATATCGATGAAATAATAAATAGAGTTCTGCAAGTCCGTGTTCTTAATCGGACTCTGAATTTTCCTCTTTTTCGAGTTGTCGTAAACGTTCGAGAGCACCCGTCCAATATCCAAGCTCCGCAGTATATCTGAACTCGTCCGTGTTTTCTTGGTGGAAGGCCTCGATCGATCGGCAGGCAACGGCAATTTTTGCCGTTTGCCAAGCCATCGGAGTTTTTGAAATTCTTTGTAAATTTCGATCGATTAAGTTGATGCCTTCCACTTGGGCAAGGTCGAAGACATCTGCAAAACCCCTCACGGACAGGCCCTTATGAACAGCTTCGTCACACCTCTTCACAAGATACATAAGGGCCATTTTCTCAAACAAATTCCTTGTTTGAGGACCTCTCTTCAAAAGATGCATAAATGCACGTGCAATTGTGTCAAACAAGGAATTTGTTTCAAGACCCCTGTTCACAAGATATGCACGTGCAAGTCTGGCAAACACGGAATTTGTTTCAAGACCCCCGTTTAACACATACGTAAGTGCCAGCCTGTCAAACAAATTCCGTGTTTGCCACTCTTTGTTTAACAGATACGTAAGCGCGATTCGGTGACTCAAAGAATTTGTTTCAAGCCCCCAGGTTAAAAGATACCTAAGGGCAAGTCGGGCAAAGAAAGAATGAAGTTTCATATTCCAAAAAAGACGGAATACTTCGC